AGTATTATCCGATTCATAAGGATACGAAAAAAACTTCTTATTTCCAAAACTGGTAATAGTAATAAAAGGTTGTGTTATGTTTCTTGCATTCTGATCAATTCGATACGTTTTTTTTGAAAAAAAAGAAAAAATCTCATGATTTTTCATTGTTAATAAACTAAAATTTTTGTTAATTTTTTTTGAATCTTCTTTACCCCATAGAGATATTGAATAGAAGGGGGTATTCTTTTTGCCACTATAATTTTGAAAATGGACGTTTAAATGTCCTTCAAAAGTAAGTAAATAGATTCGAAACATATAAAATGCGGTTAATCCCGCTGTAAACCAAGCTATTATTGCGAAAATGGGTGAATACAACCAAGTATCATTAAGAATTTCATCTTTGGACCAAAAACAAGCAAGAGGCGGAATACCACAAAGAGAAAGTGTACCTAATAAAAAAGCGGTTTTGGTAATTGGGACATGCTTTGTTAAACCCCCCATAAAAACCATATTCTGACTTTTATTTGGAGAATATCCAACAAGAGTTTCCATTGAATGAATAACGGATCCAGATCCTAAAAATAATAATGCTTTCGAATAAGCATGAGTAATCAAATGAAATAAAGCACTTCGATAAGACCCCATACCTAGAGCTAACATCATATAACCCAATTGAGACATTGTGGAATAGGCTAAACCTCTCTTAATGTCTTTTTGAGCAAGGGCAAAAGTTGCTCCGAATAATATTGTTATTACTCCTACCAAAGAGATGAAATTCATTATATGAGGGATGACTATGAAAAGAGGAATAAGCCGAGCTACAAGAAAAATGCCCGCAGCTACCATAGTAGCAGCATGTATAAGAGCCGAAATAGGAGTAGGTCCCTCCATGGCATCCGGTAACCATACATGAAGGGGAAATTGTGCAGATTTAGCAACTGCACCGGCAAATAATAGAACGGCACAGAAAGTAACAAATAAAAAATTGACTTCATTATGATTATTAGAAATCAAGTTATTGAATATTTTGAATAAATCTCGAAATTCGAAACTCCCTGTTATCCAATAAAAACCTAAAATTCCTAATAATAAACCAAAATCCCCAACACGATTAGTTACAAATGCCTTTTGGCAAGCATTTGCAGCAACAGGCCGTGTGAACCAAAACCCTATTAATAGATATGAACACATTCCTACCAATTCCCAAAAAATATAAATTTGTATCAAATTAGAACTAGTAACTAATCCTAACATAGAAGTACTGAAAAAACTCATATAAGCAAAAAATCTCAAATATCCTTGATCATAAGACATATAATTATCACTATAAATAAGAACCATAATTCCAATAGTAGTAATCAATATTGACATAATAGAAGTAAGCGGGTCGATCAAGTAACCGAATTCTAAAGAAAAATCATTATTGACGATCCAAGACCATACATATTGATAGATAGAACTGCCATTTATTTGCTGAATAGACAGATTGATCGAAAAAAGCATGACTATACTTAACAAAAAAACACTTTGAAAAGCCCACATACGGCGAAGACTTTTTGTTGCCGACGGAAAAAGAAGAAGTCCCGCCCCTATTAACATAGGAACTGGAAGTGGAAGGAAAGGAATTATCCACGCATATTGATATGTCTGTTCCATAAAAAAGTTTTTTATTCTTAATTTATTGTTTCCGATTTACCGGATCCTACCCCCTTTCAATTTCAAAACAAAAGGGGTCAATAAAAAAATCAAGAGATGTACTAACTTAAAGATATTTTTCGAATTTTATATATTATCTGGGTCTTTCCAAAATACTTTAAATATTAAAATAAAGAAGTTACAATTGGGCAAATGATATGACCAACTTGCTCATAAAAAGCGAATTTTGTTATTAACTAAGATTTTTCTTAAAATAACGAAAATACGAAATTTAATTATTATTAGATGACTTTATATTCCTAAAGTTAGGATAAAAAATTATACTAAAAAGATTACTTGATTATGATATGAATCGATATGAATCATAGGATTAACTAAGGTAAAAATTTTGTACTAATCTCGCTTTTTAGTCAGTTTGTTTCAAATCATTAACTAGTTTCATTATAAAATTGATTGATTATTTTACGTTTCAATAAAAAAGACATTTATAGGAAACGCTATAATATCTAACATTTTTTATAAGATTTTTTCTATTTATCAAAAGGGGGTAAAATATATATATATATAAATTTTTGTTGAAAAAAATTAAATTATATTTTTATAGTAAGATTTTGTACGATTTTTGCATATCTTTTATCTATATATATATATATATTATATAGAGAATAACTCGATAATGAATAGATTCGTTTTGACCAACAGATGTCTTTCACATCCAACTATAACAATGAGTAACCTCTTAATTTTTAAATGGCAGTTCCAAAAAAACGTACTTCTATTTCAAAAAAGCGTATTCGTAAAAATATTTGGAAAGGTAAGGGATATTGGGCAGCCTTAAAAGCGTTGTCATTAGGGAAATCTC